GCAAGGACTGGTGTGGTGGTGGGTTTCTTTTGGGTAGGGGGAGATTGTGGGCTAGTGTTAAGAGCGTTTTATGAAGTAAATGTTTGTTAGTTGAGGGGATGGCAGTTGGGGTTGTGTGCACCTAAAAGATAAAAATGCGAGTCTTGGCCTGATAAATTGAGGCTTTTGTTTTTGGGGTTTGGCAAAAGTGGGTTTTGGATAAAGGTCAGGAATGGGGGCGGGGGGGTTTGATGAGATTTCTCTGTTTGTGGTTGGTGTTGCTGTGGAGTTTGGTTATTCTTATGTCTTACAAGCATGAATTAAATAACACCTTGTTGGGGTTTATGCGGAGCTAGGACATTGAACGTAGGTGCGATCAATAGGTGTATGTACTAGGGATCAAAGACAGGCGCATTCAGGACGGGATGTGGTGGGAGTCAGCATTCTGCAATGGGGTTGCGTGCGGACCAGAGATAAAAGATACCAAATGCATGGAGAGCTCCCGTGACTGGTTAATAGGGTGATAGACCCGTGATCCATCGAGATGTCTTATTTAAGGGGAACGTGTGGGCGATGTTGGTTGTTATGGCCCTGAGGTAAGAACCAGATGCCGGATACAGTTCAATTATAGCTACCCCCACAGGTTATGGGCCCGGAGCGAGGAGTAGTAGCACTCTTGTGCGGGATATTGATTTCACGGAGGATGGTCAATAAGGGATTTCTAAGTGAGGGGGGGCATCCGTGGTGAGAAGGATTATTTAACGTTATGCGCTATGTCCGATGAACGATTTAATGTCCTATGGACGAGTACAACTGGCTTGTTCGGTTGGTATTCATGGGGTGAATGACGGAGCTTTGAGATCTTGCGATTATGTACTACTGTTGAAACGTTCATGAGGGTTCTTGCTTGTAAGCATGTTTCGGGAGGTCTGTGGGTAAGTATGTAATGGTATGTGCTATGTACAGTCAAGCATATATAGTACTATATATTATACATGCTGGCTAGCAGTAATGCACGAATTACATAGTGGCATTGAAAGTAGGTTAATGTTAGGGTTACATTAGAGGACTTATATAACATGAGATACAGAAAGTAGTTTAAGTTAGAACGCCAATTTTGGGTGTTGGTAGTGGAGTGAAGTACTTTCTTTCTGATTGCCCTAGGGAGGAGGGAGTGTTCCATTTTTGGTTTACAAGGCCAGTGTATTGACTTATACTACAAGGGCAGGTTCATTTTAGTAAGTTATTCTCGATTAGAGAGGTTAGTGGTATTAAGATTAAGATTGTGATGAAGTATGTTGCGGATGCTATTTGACCAATGGTAATGAGAGGTTGAACTATTGGTTGGCTTCCGATTCAGGTTAAGGTTAGTAGGGTTGCAGTTAGAAGTCAGAATAGGAGTTGGCTAAGTGGGCGGAATATTATACTTTGTTGTTTGGATTTATGGAGTATAGGGATGATTGCCAGGATAAAAATTGATAGGAAGAGTGCTAATACGCCTCCTAGTTTGTTGGGAATAGATCGTAGGATTGTGTATGCGAATAGGAAGTATCACTCTGGTTTGATGTGTAGGGGGGTGTTTAATGGGTTAGCTGGTGTGTAGTTGTCTGGATCGCTCAGGAGATCGGGTGAAAATAGTACTAGTGTTATTAGGATGAGGAGGAGGAGAGTTAGGCCTAGGATATCTTTAATTGTGAAGTAGGGGTGGAAGGCAATTTTATCTGAGTCAGAAGGGATTCCGCAGGGGTTGTTTGATCCTGTTTCGTGTAGAAATAGTAAGTGTACGGTTGTAAGGGTGATGATGATGAAAGGTAGGATGAAGTGTAGGGTAAAGAATCGTGTGAGGGTGGGATTGCCAATGGTGTATCCGCCTCAGATTCATTGAACAAGGTCAGTTCCGATGTATGGTACTGCTGATAGTAAGTTTGTGATTACTGTTGCCCCTCAGAATGATATTTGGCCTCATGGGAGTACGTAGCCCATGAAGGCTGTTGCTATAGTTGTGAGAAGAAGTATAACACCAATATTTCAGGTTTTTAAGAGGAGATATGAGCCGTAGTAGAGACCTCGGCCTACGTGTAGGAAAAGACAAATGAAAAATATGGAGGCGCCATTGGCGTGGAGGTACCGGATGGTTCAGCCGTAATTTACGTCTCGGGTAATGTGTGCAATTGAGGAGAATGCAGAGGAGGTGTCTGGTGAGTAGTGTATTGCTAGGAATAGGCCTGTAATGATTTGTAGGGTTAGACAGGTTGCGAGAAGTGAGCCAAAGTTTCATCATATGGAAATATTGGATGGGGTTGGTAAATCAATGAGGGAGCGGTTGATTATTTTTATAATTGGATTGGATTTGCGTATTGGAATCATTGGTGCTTTTATAGTTGAAGTACAACGATGATTTTTCATATCATTGGTTATGGTTGGAGTCCATATGGAAGCAATGACATATGTTTTATTTATATTGAGTGTATTATTGGTTGTGGGGTTTGTAGGTTTTTCTTCTAAGCCTTCTCCTATTTATGGGGGTTTGGCGTTGGTTGTTAGTGGTGTTGTTGGTTGTGTGATTGTTTTAAGTTGTGGGGGGGCTTATATGGGTTTAATGATGCTTTTAGTTTATTTGGGGGGTATAATAGTTGTTTTTGGTTATACTGCAGCGATAGCTATTGAAGAATATCCTGAGACGTGGGGTTCGGGACTTGAGGTGCTGGGAGGTTTTTTAGTAGGGTTAGTGATGGAAGTAGGGTTAGTTTTATGAATTTTAGGTTTGGATGGGATAGTAGTAACAGTTAATTTTAATAATATGGGTGATTGGGTGATTTTTGAGGGGGAAGGATCGGGGTTAATTCGGGGTGATTCTATTGGTGCAGGTGCTTTATATGATTATGGGCGTTGGTTAGTAGTGGTTGCTGGTTGGACGTTGTTTGTTGGTGTATATATTGTGATTGAGATTACTCGGGGTAATAGGCGGTTATATTATTAGAAACGTGGTTAGAATAAGGGGGATGAGGAAGGAGAAAAAGTAAAGTTTGATTATGCCTTTTTGGGAGGTTACAGTTGTGGAAGCAGTGATATGTATTTGTGAGATTGTTTTGGGTATGGATTTTTCTAGTCATATTGAGTCTAATAGGAGGAGGGCTAGATTTTGGCTTGCGAGTAGGTTTTGATAGGGAATTATACGGTGAATTGTGGTTGGGTAGTACCCTAATATGTTGGAGAATTTAAATGTCTGTGATGGGTTTTTTATTTTTAGATTATTTGTTATGAGGGTGAGGTCTAGGGCTATTAGGAAGCCCAGGGCAGTTGCGTATAGGGCTGAGAGTTTTAGGTATAGGGATGTTGTTGGTTGGGGGAGTGAGGCAGGGGGGATGTTATTGGTGATGAGGAATCCTGTAATTATGCTACCTATTGTGAGGCGTTTAATTGGGTTTAGTAGGGCAGGGTGGTTTTCATTAATATTTGTTGAGGCTGGAAAGCGTGGTTGTCCTGTTAGGGTGAGGAGAATAGTTCGAGTGCTGTAGGCGCTTGTCAGGGAGGTAGCGATGAGAGTAGTGAATAGGGCTCAGGCATTGGTATATGACGTATTTGCGGCTTCGATGATAAGATCTTTGGAGTAGAAGCCTGTAAGAAAAGGTATTCCTGTGAGTGCTAGGCTGCCAATAGTTAGGGAGGTTGAGGTTAGGGGTATTGTTTTAAATAGGCCTCCTATTTTCCGGATGTCTTGTTCGTTATTTAGGTTATGAATAATAGATCCAGAGCAAATAAAGAGTATGGCTTTAAAGAAAGCGTGGGTGCAGATGTGCAGGAATGCTAGGTATGGCTGGTTGATGCCAATTGTAACTATTATTAGGCCCAGTTGGCTTGAGGTGGAGAAGGCTACAATCTTTTTAATGTCATTTTGTGTGAGGGCACAGATAGCTGCAAATAGAGTGGTAATGGCCCCCAGGCATAATATGAGGCTTTGGATTAATATATTGTTTTCTATTAGAGGATAAAATCGAATGAGTAGAAATACTCCGGCGACGACTATGGTGCTGGAGTGAAGTAGAGCTGAGACTGGAGTTGGGCCTTCTATGGCAGAGGGTAGTCAAGGATGAAGGCCAAATTGAGCTGATTTTCCTATTGCTGCTAGGAGGAGGCCGGTTAGTGGAAGGAAGTTTGAGTTGGAATTTAGGGCTAGTATTTGTTGAAAGTCTCATGAGTTGTAATGTAGGAGGAATCATACTATAGCTAGAATAAGACCAATGTCGCCAATGCGGTTATATAGGATTGCTTGGATGGCTGCTGTGTTGGCATCTGTTCGAGCATGTCATCAGCCGATTAGAAGGAAGGATATGATTCCTACGCCCTCTCAACCAATGAAAAGTTGGAAAAGGTTGTTGGCGGTGACTAGGATTAGTATAGCAGTAAGGAAAATAAGGAGATATTTGAAGAATTGGTTAGTGTTTGGATCTGAATTTATATACCACAGTGAGAATTCTATAATGGATCAAGTAATGAATAGTGCGATTGGGATGAATATTATGGAAAAATAATCTAGTTTAAAACTTAGTGTCAGGTCTAGTGTTTGGGTTGCCATTCAATGTCAACTTCAGATGATTGTTTCTTGGTTTGAGAAAATGTATAGAGTTGTTGGAAGGAGGCTAGTGATGAAAGCGTATATTACAGTTGTTTTTACATAATTTGGATATGAATATTTTTTATTGGGGTTAATGAGGGTGGCAAGGATTGGAAGGGTCAGGGAAATGAGGGTTGTTATTATAATAGAAGCAGGCATGTTTGTTACTTTTATTTGGAGTTGCACCAATATTTTTGGCTCCTAAGGCCAATGGATAGCTGTTATCCTTTAAAAGTTGAGAAAGCCGTGGTTTTAAGTACGGGAGCATGGATTAGCAGTCCTTGCAAGTTTTCTCGGTAAATAAGAAGTGGTAGGCTTCTATAGTTAGGTTCACAATCTAATGTTTTAGTTAAACTATATTTACAAGGAGTAAAGCCCATAATGATGCTAGGGTTAAGTGATAGGAGGATGATTGGGGCGAGGTGTATAAGTATTAGTGTATTTTCTCGTGTAAAGGGGGGTTTTATGTTAGTTAAATGGTGTGTGAGTGTTCCTCGTTGCATTGTAATGAATATGTGGAGAGAGTAGAGGGCTGTGATTAGTATATTTAGTCCTATTAGTGTAATGGTGATATGGGATCAGGAAAATGAGGCTGCGATTGTGAAGATTTCGCCTAGTAGGTTGATGGTAGGAGGTAGGGCAAGGTTAGTAAGGTTTGCTATGAACCATCAGAAGGTTATTAATGGGAATAGGATTTGAAGTCCTCGAGATAGTAGTATAATACGGCTGTGAGTGCGTTCATAGTTTGAATTAGCCAGGCAGAAGTATATAGAGGAGGTGAGTCCATGGGCAATTATAAGGATGATTGCGCCAGAGAAGCTTCAGGGAGTTTGGATGAGGGTGGCCATGATTACTAGGGCTATGTGACTTACAGAAGAGTATGCGATAAGTGATTTTAGGTCTGTCTGTCGGAGGCAGATTGAACTTGTTATGATTATACCTCATAGGGATAGTATGAGGAATGGGTAGGCTATATATTCTGTTAAGGGGTCAAGGATAGAAGTGAGTCGCATCATGCCGTAGCCGCCTAGTTTTAGGAGTACTGCGGCGAGGACTATTGAACCTGCGATGGGGGCTTCAACATGGGCTTTGGGAAGTCATAGATGTAGGCCATATAGAGGTATTTTTGTTATAAAAGCTATTATGCATGCTAGTCAGATAAAGTTGTGAGATCAAGTGGTTGTTAGTTTTTGGTTTATAAGTGTTAGTAATATAATGTTTAATGAGCCTGTGTTGTTGTGTGTGTAAATTAGTATGATGAGTAGGGGTAGAGAGCCGGTTAGTGTGTAGAATAGAAAGTATGTGCTTGCGTTGATGCGTTTTGGTTGGTTGCCTCATTTGGTGATGATAACTAGAGTGGGGATTAGAGTGGTCTCGAATAAGATGTAGAATATGATTAGCTCGGTAGCCATGAATGTTAGAATTAGGGTAATTTGTAGGAAGATTATTATGGAAAGATAAAGTTTTTTTTGTGAGGGGGGTTCGTTGTGTAGGTGATATTGGCTTGCCATGGTTATAAGGGGTAGGAGTCAGGCGGTTAGTATTAGGAGGGGTGTTGTTAGTGGGTCGGAGGATAAGTGGGTTGAGTGGCTAAAGAGGTTGTTGTTAGTTTGGTTAAAGAATAGTAGGGGAATTAGGCTGATGGTTAGGCTGTGTGTGGTTAGGTTAATTCAGATATTGTTATTTTTGGATAGTCATGTTATAGGTAATAATATGATTGTGGGAATAATTATTTTTAGCATTGAAGCAGGTTCAGGTTTTGAACATAGTCTAGTCCATATGTATTGGAGATTGAGATTAGTAGGGCGAGTCCTACTGCCGCCTCACAGGCGGCGAATACCAGTAGAATAATGGGTATAATGTTGATTAGGAGGGAGTGTATGTTTGAGGCGATAAGGGTTATTATCATGAAGAGTGATATTATTATTCCTTCCAGGCAAAGGAGGGAGGTTATTAGGTGTGAACGGTAGGTTAATATGCCTAGGAGTGAGATAGTAAATGCAAGTGCAATATTTATATGGACAGGGGTCATTTGGTTAGTATGATTATCATAATTTAATGAGTCGAAATCATTTGTTTTGTTTAAACTACTTACCAATTCAGTTCAGTCTAGTCCTTTTTGGGTTCATTCGTAGGCTAGGCTAAGAATTAAAATAATGATGAAGGCCATGGATGATTTGGTTATTATTGGGAGGTTTGCTGTTTGGAGGGCTCATGGTAGGGATAGTAGTAAAGCGATTTCTAGGTCGAATAGTAGGAAGGTGATTGCGACTAAGAAGAATTTTATTGAGAATGGAATACGAGCGGGGTTTAGAGGGTCAAATCCACACTCGTAGGGGTTAGTTTTTTCTGCATAGGAATTAAGTTGGGGTAGTCAGAGTATAATAATTATTAATGATAAGGTCAGAAGGGTGTTGATTATTAAGGCTAATATTAGGTTAATTACTCTTTTTTGAATATTATCAAAGCTGATTGATTGGAAGTCAATTGTACTGTTTATACTAAAAGAGTATGATCCTCATCAATAGATAGAAATGTAAAGGAGTAATCAGACAACGTCTACGAAGTGTCAGTACCAGGCGGCGGCTTCAAAGCCAAAGTGGTGGTTTGACGTAAAATGGTATAGTAGCTGACGGATGAGGCAGATAAAGAGAAATGTGGACCCAATGATAACATGTAGTCCGTGGAAGCCTGTGGCGACGAAGAATGTTGAACCATAGATGCCGTCGGAGATAGTAAAGGGTGCTTCGAAGTATTCTGAAGCTTGTAATAGGGTGAAGTAAATGCCCAGTGAGATTGTGATAAGTAAGGCTTGGATTGTTTGTTTTCGGTTGCTATTTATGAGGCTGTGGTGGGCTCAGGTAATTGTAACTCCTGATGCGAGTAGTACAGAGGTATTTAGGAGGGGCACTTCTAGGGGATTTAAGGGGGTGATGCCTGTTGGTGGCCAGTAACCTCCCGAATGAGGTGTTGGAGCGAGGCTTGAGTGGTAAAATGCCCAGAAGAAGCCTATGAAGAAAAAGACTTCTGAGATAATGAATAATGTTATTCCGTATCGGAGGCCTTTTTGGACAGATGTTGTGTGGTGGCCTTGATAGGTGCCTTCTCGTACAATGTCACGTCACCATTGATATAAGGTTAGTGAGTTAGTTAGTAGGCCTAATATTAATAGGGTAGTGGAGTAAAAGTGAAATCATATGATTAAGCCAGATGTTATTAGAAGGGCTGATAGGGCTCCTGTTAGTGGTCAGGGGCTAGGTTTAACTATGTGGTAGGCATGAAGTTGGTGGGTCATTAGGTGTTGTTATGTAAATAAAGGCTGGTTAGGAGTGTAAAAACGTAGGCTTGAATTAGGGCGACTGCAATTTCTAGGATAGTTAATAGTATTAGGAGCGTAAAGATTAGGAGGGTGGCAGAGGAGTTAACGGTTGATAGTGCTAGTGCAGTGTTTCCAATCAGGTGCATTAATAGATGACCAGCTGTGATGTTAGCGGTTAGTCGTACGGCTAGGGCTACTGGTTGAATAAGCAGGCTAATAGTTTCGATTACTACTAGTATGGGAATGAGCAGTGTGGGCGTGCCTTGTGGTAGAAGATGGGCTAGGGAATTTTTGGTCTTAAAGCGCAGTCCTATAATTACTGTGCCTGCTCATAGGGGAATTGCTATGGCTAGGTTTATAGAAAGTTGGGTGGTTGGTGTAAATGAGTATGGTAGGAGTCCTAGAAGGTTAGTTATGGTGATAAAAATAATTAGGGATATTAGTATTAGAGATCAAGTTTGTCCTTTGGTATTATGGGTTGTTATTATTTGTTTTAGAGTGAGTTGGGTTAGGTTTTGTTGGATGGTGGTTAGTCGATTCTTAATAAGATATTTGGAAGTTGGGATCAGTAGTATAGGGAATAAGATAATAGGGATTGTGGCGGGTTGGCCTAATACTATTGGAGTTGAGAATAAGGTAAATAGATTTTCGTTCATTTTGATTGTTGGTGGTTATTGTGGGTTTGTAGGTTGAGATTTTTTGTAAGGGGGGGTCGGTAGTAGTTTATATTTAGTAGTTTTAATTGTATGATAAGATACAGTGTGGGGAGGGTGGTTGTGATAGTGGTGAATCATGTTGATGTATCTAGTTGGGGCACTTCACCGCAGAGGGTGTGTTCCCTCAATCTTTAACTTAAAAGGTTAATGCTAGGGTAGCTATGCAGTGGGTCTAAATGGTGTTTTTGGGTATCTAAAGTGGGAGTGCGTAGGGGTTAAAGGGTAAATACGGGTCCTATTTCAAAGATTTTTAGTGGAATTAGTTCTGCAACGATTGGTATGAAGCTGTGATTTGCGCCGCAGATTTCTGAGCATTGTCCGTAATAGACGCCTGGTCGTGTGGCGGTGAATACAGTTTGGTTTAGGCGTCCCGGCACTGCATCGGTTTTTAGGCCTAGTGTGGGGATGGTTCATGAATGCAAAACATCTTGAGATGTAATTATTATACGAACGGGGGCTTCAATTGGGAGTACTACTCGATTGTCAACTTCTAGGAGTCGAAGGTCTCCTGGATTCAGGAATAATGGGGGCAGTATATAGGAGTTAAAGATTAGGCCTCCATAGTCTGTGTATTCATAAGTTCAGTATCACTGGTGCCCAATTGATTTAATGGTAAAGGAGGGATTATTGACTTCATCTGTTAAGTACAGGATGCGTAGGGACGGGAAGGCAATTAGGACTAAGATAATTGCTGGCAGGATGGTTCAGATGATTTCTATTTCTTGAGCATCTGTAATGTTAGTATTGGTTAGTTTTGTTGTGAGTGTTGAGAATAGGGCATATAGGACTAGAAGGCTAATTAAAGATATGGCTATAAGAGCATGGTCATGAAAGGTAATCAATTCTTCTATAACGGGGGATGTAGCGTCTTGTAAACCTAGTTGTGTTGGATGAGCCATGTAAGATATATAGGGTTTGACCTATGATTTAGCTTTGACAAAGCCATGAAATAGTTTTTCTAATATCTTGTTGAAAAAGTTATAGGGGCTATAGGATTGGCTTGAAACCAATTTTAGGGGGTTCGACTCTCTCCTTTTTCGTTTAGTTTAATATAGGCTGGTTCTTCAAATGTGTGGTAGGGTGGGGGGCAGCCGTTTAGTCACTCTAGGTTGGTGGAAGGTTGTTCGATTAGTAGAACCTTACGTTTTGAGGCGAAGGCTTCTCAGATCATATAAATTATCAAGATTACTGCTATTAGTGAGATGTAAGAGCCTATAGATGATAAGATGTTTCATATGGTGTAAGCATCAGGGTAGTCAGAATAGCGTCGGGGTATTCCGGATAGGCCTAGGAAGTGTTGTGGGAAGAAGGTTAGGTTAACACCTATGAATATAATGATAAAGTGAATTTTAGCATAGGTTTGGTCTAATGTATAGCCTGAAAATAAAGGGAATCAATGAATAAATCCCCCTATAATGGCGAAAACAGCTCCTATTGATAGGACATAGTGGAAGTGGGCTACGACATAGTATGTATCGTGTAGCACGATGTCTAGGGATGAGTTTGCTAGGATAATACCAGTTAGGCCCCCTACGGTAAATAGAAAGATAAAGCCTAGGGCTCAAAGTATTGCAGGAGATCATTTGATGTTGGCTCCGTGGAGTGTGGCGAGTCAGCTAAAAACTTTTACACCAGTAGGGATTGCAATAATTATAGTAGCTGAGGTGAAGTAGGCTCGTGTATCTACATCTATGCCGACTGTGAATATATGGTGGGCTCATACAATGAAGCCCAAGAATCCAATTGATATTATGGCTCAAACTATACCTATGTACCCGAATGGTTCCTTTTTACCTGAGTAGTAAGTTACAATGTGGGAAATTATTCCAAATCCGGGAAGAATGAGGATGTAGACTTCGGGGTGACCAAAGAATCAGAATAAGTGCTGATATAGAATAGGATCTCCTCCTCCAACTGGATCGAAGAAAGTAGTATTGAGGTTACGATCTGTTAGTAGCATGGTGATGCCGGCGGCCAGAACTGGTAGTGAGAGAAGTAGGAGGATTGCTGTGATTAGGATTGATCAGACGAATAGGGGAGTTTGATACTGAGATATTGCGGGGGGTTTTATGTTTATAATAGTGGTAATGAAGTTAATGGCCCCTAAGATAGAAGAAATGCCTGCCAGGTGAAGAGAAAAAATGACTAGGTCTACGGAGGCTCCTGGGTGAGAGAAGTTTCCTGCTAAAGGAGGGTATACTGTTCAGCCTGTCCCAGCGCCGGCTTCTAGTATAGTTGATGCCATTAGTAGTAGAAAGGAAGGGGGAAGGAGTCAGAAGCTTATATTATTCAAACGGGGGAATGCTATATCGGGGGCGCCAATTATAAGGGGCACTAGTCAGTTTCCAAAACCTCCGATCATGATGGGTATAACTATGAAGAAAATTATGACAAATGCATGGGCCGTTACGATAACGTTATAAATATGATCATTGCCCAGTAGACTACCGGGTTGGCCTAGTTCAGCTCGAATAAGGAGGCTTAGGGCTGTGCCTATAACTCCGGCTCATGCACCAAATAGTAGGTATAGGGTTCCAATGTCTTTGTGGTTTGTTGAAAATAGTCAACGATTGATGAACATGGGTAGAGAGAAGGGTAAAATGGCTGAGTAGGCATTAGGCTGTAAACCTAAAGACAGGGGAATAGTCCTCTTTTTACCAGCCTTGAAGTGATTTTCATATTGAATTGCAAGTTCAAAGAAGCAGTTTTAAAGTTTCTGCCGGGGCTTCTCCCGCCTTTTTTCCCTGCGGCGGGAGAAGTGGATCAAAGCCAGTTGATTAGGGTGCTTAGCTGTTAACTAAGTCTTTATGGGTTTGAGTCCCATTGGTCTAGCGAGGGCTTAGCTTAATTAAAGTGGTTGATTTGCGTTCAATTGATGCATAGTAGATGTTTGCAGTCCTTATATATTTCAGAAATTAAGTATTTACTTACTAAGGGCTTTGAAGGCTCTTGGTCTTGCTTAACCTAAATTTCTAGTGGATAGCTAAGATTAAGGGGGAAATTGGTAGTAGTAGGGTGGAGGTGATGATAAGGGGAGGGATGAAGAGTGTGGGTTTTATGTTTTCGAATTGTCATGTTATTTTTGTGTTGTTAGATGTGGGGAACAGTGTTAGGGAGATAGCATAGATTAGGCGTATGTAAAAGTGTAGGTTGAGTAGAGTTATGATAATTATGATGGAGGGGATAAGGAAGCTGTCGTTTATTGTTAGTTCTTGAATGGTAATTCACTTGGGTAGAAAGCCAGTTAGGGGTGGTAGTCCTCCCAGGGATAAGAGAGTGGATGCTATTAGTGGTATTAGGTGGGTTGATTTGTTTCAGGTGTGGGATAACATGAGAGTTGTGGTGTTTGAGTTTAGGTTGAGGGTCAGGAATATAGTGGTTGTTAGGGTGATGTACATGATTAGATAAAGAAATGTGATGGTTGGGTTATATGTTAGTGTTATTATTGTTCAGCCTATATGGGTGATTGAGGAGTATCCTAGGATTTTGCGTAGTTGTGTTTGGTTGAGGCCTCCTCAACTGCCTACTATAATGGATAGGATGGAGAGAGTTAGAAGGACATGTGTGTTAATTGATAGGTGGATTTGGTATATGATTGAGATGGGGGCTAGTTTTTGTCATGTAAGGAGGAGCAGACCAGAGATTAGGGGTGTTCCTTGGGTAACTTCTGGGATTCAGAAGTGAAAGGGGGTTATTCCTAGTTTTATAGCGAGAGCGGCGGTTATTATTAGGGATGGGAGTTGGCTGGTGTAGCTTGTTATTATTCAGTGTCCTGATAATAAAGTATTAGAGATAATTCCTATTATGAGAATTATAGCTGCGGTAGATTGTATCAGGAAATATTTGGTAGTGGCTTCTGTGGAGCGGAGGTTTGTTTTTTTAATTAAAATTGGGATGAAGGCTAATATATTTATTTCCAGACCTGTTCAGGCGAGGAATCAATGTGAGCTTAGTATTGTAATGAGCGTGCCTGTAATTATTGTGGTATAGATAATGAGTTGGGCTAGTGGGTTAATTAGTATGGGAAGGGTACGACCAACATTTTCGGGGTATGGGCCCGATAGCTTATTTAGCTGACCTTACTTTAGGATATAGTGTGTGAGGTGGCACGGAGAAATTTGGATTCTTAAGGGTGGGTTCGATACCCACGATCCTAGAAATAAGAGGGTTGAGGCCTCTATTATTTACTCTATCAAAGTAACTCTTTTGTCAGACATATTTCTAGGTTTGAGGAGGAATGCTGGAGATCGCGATGGGCATTGAGATGTTTCATATGAGTAATGCTAGTGTAAGTGGGAGGAAGTTTTTTCATAATAGGTGTATAAGTTGGTCGTAACGGAATCGGGGGTATGTTGCTCGGGTTCATAGGAAAAGGGAGGTTATGAGGAGTGTTTTGGTAGTGAAGCATGCTGTGAATAGTTCTGGTGAATGGGTGGGGTAGAATGTACCCAGAAAAATTGTGATTGTAAGGGCGTTTATTATAATAATATTTATGTACTCAGCCATGAAGAATAGGGCGAATGGGCCTGCAGCGTATTCGATGTTAAAGCCCGATACTAGTTCTGATTCGCCTTCTATAAGGTCGAAGGGGGTTCGGTTTGTTTCTGCTAGTGTGGAGGTAAATCATATTATAGCTAGGGGTCATGATGGTAGGAGGAGTCAGAGATGTTCTTGTGTTGTAATGAGTATGTTAAGGTTGAATGAGCCGCTTATTAGTAGAATTGATAGTAAGATGATGGCGAGGGTAACTTCATATGAGATTGTTTGGGCAACGGCTCGTAGTGCTCCGATTAGGGCGTAGTTTGAATTTGATGCTCATCCTGATCATAGAATAGTGTAGACGGTTAGGCTGGATGTGGCTAGGATGAATAGAAGTCCTAGATTGAAGTTAATTAGGGCGTTGGGTATGGGAAGGGGAGTTCATAGTAGGAGGGCGATAGAGAAGGCTAGGGCGGGTGCGGTAATGTAAAGAATGGTAGTGGATGTTGAGGGTTTTAGGGGTTCTTTGGTGAAGAGTTTTATTGCGTCAGCGAAGGGTTGTAGTAGTCCGTAGGGGCCTACAATGTTGGGTCCTTTTCGTAGTTGTATATAGCCTAGTAGTTTTCGTTCAACAAGTGTGAGAAATGCTATAGCGGCTAGTGTGGATGTAATGAGGAGTAGGAGGTTTATTGTAGTCATGATGTTAAGAAGAGGAGTTGAACCTCTGATTATAAAGTTTTAAGTTTTATGCAGTTACCGGGCCCTGCCATCTTAACTAAACCCTGGTCTTGGGTGGGGTGTGTAGTATTTTACTAAATTAAGATTAGATCATTTATGTAGTGAAGGCGCTTATGTGAAGTGGGCCTTATTTCTCTTGTCCTTTCGTACAGGGAGAAATGTGGAAATAGATAGAAACCGACCTGGATTACTCCGGTCTGAACTCAGATCACGTAGGACTTTAATCGTTGAACAAACGAACCCTTAATAGCTGCTGCACCATTAGGATGTCCTGATCCAACATCGAGGTCGTAAACTCTATTGTTGATATGGACTCTAGAATAGAATTGCGCTGTTATCCCTAGGGTAACTTGTTCCGTTGATCAAGTTATTGGATCAGTTGTAAGTATTAGTTCGCTTTGACTTGTATAGTCTTAGCATGGATTATTCGGAGGTTTAACTATGCTCCGAGGTCACCCCAACCGAAATTTTTAATGCAGGTGTAGTGGTTTAGGAGCCTGTAGGTTTGTGTGGTCTTTAGTTGCATTAATAAATTAAAGCTCCATAGGGTCTTCTCGTCTTATTGTATTATACCCGTCTCTTCACGGGTGGGTCAATTTCACTGGTTAAAAGTAAGAGACAGTTAAACCCTCGTGATGCCATTCATGCAAGTCCCTATTTAAAGAACAAGTGATTATGCTACCTTTGCACGGTCAGGGTACCGCGGCCGTTAAACGTGTGTCACCGGGCAGGCAGTGCCTCTAATACTAGTAATGCTAGAGGTGATGTTTTTGGTAAACAGGCGGGGTTTGAGTTTGCCGAGTTCCTTTTACTTTTTATAACCTTTCCTTAAGAGCATGCCCGTGTTGGATTAACAGTAAGAATAGCATGGACTTGTTTATGTTTGCTATGCCGGGCTGTTAAGTATCTATGAGGTTTCTGGTATGATTTAGGCTTATGCAGTGGAGAAGGTAGTCATGTTACTTATACTAGCATTATTGCTTCTATAGGGTAATAGATTAATCCAATGTGGTGTGAGGAGTTCAGTTGTGTTTTTAGGATTTTTTTGGTGATTAATGTTGAGCTTAAACGCTTTCTTAATTGATGGCTGCTTTTAGGCCAACTATGATAATTGGGGTTTTTACTCTCTCTATAAGGTTTTTTCCTAGTATCTAAAGAGCTGTCCCTCTTTAGATTAACGATTAAGTTTACAGGGGGATTAGTTGGTTCTGCGGGTAAACTTAAGGTTGAACTGAGATTCTGTCTTGGATAACCAGCTATCACCAGGCTCGATAGGCTTATCACCTCTACCCAGAAATCTTCCCACTATTTTGTCACATAGACGGGTGCGCTCTTTTAGCTGTTTTTGGGTAGCTCGTCTGGTTTCGGGGGAATTTGGCTTGTAGTTCTCTTTGTGAAATTATTTCTAGCTAATTCATTATGCAAAAGGTACAGGGGTTAGTCCTTGCTGTTTTGTGCTTGAGTGGTTTTTTGTCTTTCCCTTACGGTACTACATCTATAGCGCCAGGTTAAAATTTCTATCGCCTATACTTTATGTAGGTGAATGGTTTGATATATGCCGGTTTAGTATTAGTATTGGTTATGTTTGGGGCTAGTGTTGGCTCAAGGTAATCGAGTAGTATTGAGATCTTCTGGGTGTAAGCCAGATGCTTTGTGTTAAGCTATGCCTTGATTTATCCAAGTGCACCTTCCAGTACACTTACCGTGTTACGACTTATCCTCTCTGTATAGATGTTGGAGTGTTTAGTTAAGATGTTCCTCAAATATATTTGAGAGGAGCGACGGGCGGTGTGTACGCGCTTCATGGCCTAGTTCAATCAAGCACTCTATTCTTGATTTACTGCTAAATCCTCCTTAGACTCTTAGGTTTCATAAGAGGTATCGTAAGATTTTCTGAGGTAGAAAATGTAGCCCATTTTTTACCGTCTCATGGGCTACACCTTGACCTAACGTTTTTGCGGCGGGGAGGGCATTTGCGCTCACTTTGTGGCCTTCGTCAGGGTTTGCTGAAGATGGCGGTATATAGGCTGAGCAAGAGAGGGTAGGGTGGATCGGGGTTTATCGATTATGGAACAGGCTCCTCTAGGGGGAATATAAAGCACCGCCAAGTCCTTTGAGTTTTAAGCTGTTGCTTGTAGTATTCTGGCGAATAGTTTTGTTGTTTAACTATTGAGGTTTAAGGCTAAGCATAGTGGGGTGTCTAATCCCAGTTTGGGTCTTAGCTATTGTGTGTTCAGAGGTTTTAAAGCCACTTTCGTAGTTTATTTTACATCAGCTAGGGTTTTACAGTTTAGATGGAGTTTAGCTTTATTGTATTAGATCTTAAACACCCTCTACGCCGGTTTCTGTTGACTAGGGTTAATCGTGTGACCGCGGTAGCTGGCACGAAATTGACCAACCCTTAATGTAGCATAGCTTAGTTAAACTTTCGTTTATTGCTAAAGATTCGTCACTGCTGTCTCCCGTGGGGGTGTGGCTAGGCAAAGTGTTTTGAGCTGCATGTGCGTGCTTGATACTTGCTCCTTTTTATCATAGATGATTTATGGGGCGTCTTCACCGGTGCAGGGATGTTTGCATGTGTAATCTTGCTAGTAGCCAATGGAAAGGCCAGGACCAAGCCTATTTGTTTATGGGGTGTGTAAACCCATCTAGGCATTTTCAGTGTCTTGCTTTGGGTTGGTTTAAGCTACATAAAC